AAGAATTAAAGAATATAGAATATAAAAAAGACTATAAAAAATACAGAAAAAAAAGAATTAAGTCAATTTTTTTTTATTAATTATTTATTTGATATTTTAATTTTATTATTCTTTTTTTTTATTTTAATATTAATAATATTCTATATTTTTATATGTTATATATTTTTATATGTTATATGTTATTTTATCCTATCTGTTTTTTTATCTTATTTTATGTTATTTTTAAAATGCAATTACTTCATTTATTCAATTGATCTTTTTTCTCTATATTTTATAGTTATAGCAATTTTCTCTATATTTTATAGCAATAAAATTAGCTCAATAAAATCTGGTTTTGTTGTTATAGAACGCGGTATTCTATATTCTATAGTAGCAATATTCTATATTCTATAGTAGCAATATTCTATATTAGCAAAGTAATAAGAAATACGAATAATAAATTGAAAAGTATGAATAGAACAAAAGAGGGGGGAGGAAATAATAAAGAAAAATTTATAATTTATACAAAGCTAGATATGCATCATCCACACCCTCTTTTTTGTATTTCATTAATTGAATTTTGTTTGATTAAGACTAAGTTCTGTAAAAACCCCCGCCTTCTTTAAAATATCATGAACAGTTCCTGTGGGTTGAGCTCCTTTTTCAAGGAAATAGAGAATAGCGGGAACATTTAAATAGGTTTGATTATTTATCGGATCATAAAAACCCACTTTTCGAAGATCTCTTCCCTCTCTTCGGGATCGAACATCAATTGCAACGATTCGATAAACGGCTCATTGGGATAGATGTAGTTAAATAATACCCCCCCCTAGAAACGTATAAGAAGTTTTATCCTCGTACGGCTCGAGAAAAAAAAATGATTAATTTTTAATTAAAAGTTATGTCTATGTATGGAATTAGAAGTATGGAATTAGAATGTCAAAAAGATCCATAAACCAGCAAATCAATTAGACATTTCAACCGTTAAACCGTCTTTTTTTTCGCAAAAAAAAGAAGAAAAAAGCATTCGTACTCTCATAACTCAAGTCAAATAACTCTCAAAATGCTCAAAAAAAATCCTTAGGCATTCTTTTATTGAGCGGTCTCTAACCCCTTTTTTGTTTGTCTCGCTTAGAATCTATTTCGATTCTTCATTTTAATTTAATCTAGTTGTTGAAAAAATTGAAAAGGGTATTTCCTTGTTCTAGGATCTTTTATCTTTTCCTTGAATCATTGGGTTTAGACATTACTTCGGCGATATTGAATATTTAATCATTTCAAAAATGGCAGCAACATGCCCTTTTTTTCTCTCTTTTTTTCTTTCTATCAAAGAATCATATGAACGATTAATTCCCGCACGATACACTTTTGATCGAAAGAGTTTTACCAATTCCAACAATTTACTTGTTGATTTGAAAATAGTTTGAATCGGAGCCTTTCGATTTCTATTTCTATATCAAAAATAGACTTACGAAGTTGTTCCAACTTATTGATTTCCATTAACTAACCCTAGATCCTTGCCCCTGAAAATAGATGTTTCTCTTCGAGCTCCATCCTGTACTATTTACATTACAACCCAACAAAAAGCTGGATTATAATAGAACAAAGGATGTCGAGCAAAAAGCACCTTCATTTCTACATAATGGAAAGTGGTGGGTTTTGACATACATCCACAGCCGATCATGTCCTTCAAGTCGCACGTTGCTTTCTACCACATCGTTTCAAACGAAGTTTTACCATAACATTCCTCTAGTTTGGAACATTGATTCAATTATGGAATCATGAATAGTCATCGGTTCAGTCGATCCATAGTAATCTATCTATACTTCTTCCTTCTATATGCCTATATGAAATCAATTTCCTTATATATGCTATATGAAATAAATATATAATTTAGGAAGAAAAAGCCTCAATAAGAATTCAAGCTAACCCATATTGTAGGAACGGAATCTATATTTTTATTAGAATAGAATTCTATATATTTATTAGAATAGAATAATATATAATAATAATAGAATAGAATAATATATAATAATAAAAAAAAAAAAAGAATATCATTAATAATAATATTACGAAAATAATAATATCACGAATATTATAAATAACACAAATAAACTAATCTTTTTGAATCTACCTTGCATCTTCAAATAACCCGATAGATCAACTAACTCGATAGAATAGATCCACCAATCTCACAGTTCTTCGAGTGCCAAATTCTGATATATAAAAAGAGTATGCTCTGGGACGGAAGGATTCGAACCTCCGGATAGCGGGACCAAAACCCGTTGCCTTACCACTTGGCCACGCCCCAAATAGATTTCTATTTGAAACTACTAAACACTAATATGGGTATTCCTTGTTCGTCAATTCCAGTTCCAAATAGCTATGGAATAGAGTAGATTCTTGCTACGATTTTTGCACGTATGGATAGAGAATTAAACCGAATTTATTGATCATTACATAGAATTCAATTAAGATATTGTATGACAGTATGATTTCTTCTATTCTCTTGTAAGAATTGAAGGCTTTTTGATTGGGTGAGTTCTAAAGAAGTATTGTTTAGTCTGCCTTATTTTTTTCCTTTCTTCATTTCCTTATATCATATCAAAAAACATATTAATAACTCAATCAAAATTATCTCCAAGAACAAAATTTTGTTATGCTTAATATCTTTAATTTGATCTGTATCTGTTTTAATTCTGCCCTTTTTTCGAGTAGTTTTTTATTCGTCAAATTGCCCGAGGCCTATGCTTTTTTGAATCCAATCGTAGATTTTATGCCAGTAATACCTCTTCTCTTTTTTCTCTTAGCCTTTGTTTGGCAAGCTGCTGTAAGTTTTCGATGAGATCCTTAATACTGTCCTAGAAAAATTCATGATTGATTCAAGAAAAAAAAAATTCTAACAATTGAAAAGATCAGATGAAAAGATCAGATAAGTCTTACACTATGAACGAATCCTCAATTCAAAGATGGAAATTCTTGGATAGCCATGATAAATCTGGATCATCCCATTTCCTCATTCTGACCCTTTTTCGCCGAAGAACCCTATTTAGATAGAGTCCGCCACAATATATAATTGTTGGTATGAAAGAATTTTTTTTGTAATGAAAAACTCAACTCTTATTACAAGTGAATTTCTGAAAATTCTTTTCGATTTCTAGAATTTCTAGAAATCACTTTATTTCTTGGTGTCAAAACCAAAACAAAATAGGATATGTGGTATAAAAACGGGGAATCTATTCTCTTCTTTTCCAAAAAAAATGATCTTGGAGATTGTGTAATGCTTACTCTTAAACTCTTTGTTTACACCGTAGTGATATTCTTTGTTTCTCTCTTCATCTTCGGATTTCTATCTAATGATCCGGGACGTAATCCTGGGCGCGAAGAATAAAAATAAAAAAGGGAGAGTTCCTTGCTTCATTTTTAGAAATGGTATTAGGATTTGATCTATTCCACTGCGAAAAACCGAAACGGAAAGAGAGGGATTCGAACCCTCGGTACGAATAACTCGCACAACGGATTAGCAATCCGACGCTTTAGTCCACTCAGCCATCTCTCCTAATTGAGAACAGATAATTACTATGTTACAGCATGCAAAAATAAATGCTTGAAAAAGTCCTTTTTTACTTTGTTATATAGGTTATATAGATTATTTATTGGTTATATAGATTATTATTTATTTATATAGATTATAAATTTGAATATTATTATATAGATATAGATTGATTATATAGAATATAGACATATCCAACTTTTCTATAGATATATAGAACTTTTATCAGTAATTCCATTTCATTTATATTCTATATCATTTTTATTCTTAAAAAAAACAAGGGCTCTAAAGAAAGAAAGATCTCAAAAAAAAAAAAGAATATCGCTTTGATTTCGCCCAAAAGGGACTTTTTTTATTTCCAATTTCCACGACCGGCCTGGTTAATACCCGGCCGGGCTCATTTTTTTATTTTTAACTCAAATAACTCATTTTTTCTATGATTCTGCGATCTGACTTGTTGTAACAAAAAAACCTTGTTAAAAGTTAACAAAATCTTGTTATTGGATTGAATCAACAATCAGAAGCAGAAGAAGTCCTATTTCCTTTCCGTTCCTATGATCCTATGATATAGAATCCAAATATTATTTCTATTCTTTTTTTTCTTCCTACTTTCTTTTTATTTCCATTTATTTTACTAGAATCACTAGAATAAAGAATTTATTTGACTTTGACTAGAATAACTAGAATAAATAATAAAAAAAACTATGGATTTTTGCACAATCCATTTTTATGTTATGACTAAGTCCTTTTGTCGAACCCATCTATCAAAACTCCTATAACACAAGTCTTCTGACAAAAGGCGGCAAGGCTCTAACTTTCAGGATTTTTTATGCTCCTGTCTTGTAATCCTATCGCCCAATTCCCCTGTTCGACAAAGGGTTCCTTTATATACAATAATCGCATTGTAGCGGGTATAGTTTAGTGGTAAAAGTGTGATTCGTTCTATTAATCCCCTTAAGAGTTAAGGGGTCCCTCGGTTTGATTCATATTCCGAGCAAAAACTTTATTTCTTAAAAGGATTTAATCCTTTACCTCTCAACGAAATATTTGAGGAAGAATATACATTCTCGTGATTTGTATCCAAGGGCCAATTAAAGTATATTTAAAATTCTATTCTATAGACTATAGAATTTTAGAATTCTATTTTAAATGAAAATTGAAAAATTGGATTATGAAATTACGAAACATAATTTTTTTTGAATTGGATCAATACTTCCAATTGAATAAGTACGAGGAAAAGATCCATGGATAAAGATAGAAAAGTGTATTTCTAATCGTAACTAAATCTTCAATTTTTTTTTGATAGGATAGATTGAAGCAAAATAGCTATTAAACGATAACTTTGGTTTACTAGAGACATTTACATCTTGTTTTAGCTCGGTGGAAACAAAATGCTTTTCCTAAGGATTTTATCAAATAGAAATAGAGAACGAAGTAACTAGAAAAATTGTTCGATTCTAATCCCACT